AATGAAACAAAAAATATGGAAAGAAAATAAAAATATAGATTATAGAATAGAAGGGATTTATATGTCTACAAAAAATTCTTATTTTTTACTTTTTTACTAGGAATCCCTGTTTGTTGGATTGAATTAGTTTCATTAGAGTCGCAAACTGAAACTTATAATAAACTCTTTCATTTTCTTTCATCAAAAACTTCTTATTTTTTTAGTTATTAGAAAGATAGAAAGAATATAAGGATAGGAGAATAATAATACAATTTCTTAAAGCGGATTATCATACATATTCGTGTAGAGAATAGATAGACTTCGTTTAGTTCTCATTCCTTGCACTTATTAACTACTTCAATATTCTTCAATATTCTTTATAATGGTTTATAATAGATATACTTATCATAAGATATCTTTATAATAGGTACAAATATTAAATCGAGGTACCCATTCTATGACAGATTTGAATTTACCCTCTATTTTTGTCCCTTTAGTGGGCCTAGTATTTCCGGCGATTGCAATGGCTTCTTTATTTCTTCATGTCCAAAAAAATAAGATTGTCTAGATCCGATGGGACAAAATTTCTTCAATTTATTTCAACATTGGACCATAATACAGAATACAGATATTTTTTTAGTGTAATTTGATATGATACGTGGCTTTTTCCAAAAACAAATGAAAGAGCTGCTATGCATGCGGATACATGATATCCGCATAGCAAAAATGCCCGTATATTCGGGTATTTCCGGTTCCAAATGATCAGCAAATATTTTTATGATAGAAAGTCAATGTATCTAACCAATTACTCCTACTGGTTCATATCAGAATCGTGATAGTTGATGAAAGTTATTTTGGCATCAAGAAAAGTAAAGTAAAATTGCTTTTTGTTTTTTCTCAATTCCAACCGAATGCAACTGGATCTAGTATAGTATGAACTGGCGATCAGAACATATATGGATAGAACTTATAACAGGGTCTCGAAAACTAAGTAATTTTTTCTGGGCCTGTATCCTTTTTTTAGGTTCACTGGGATTTTTAGTAGTTGGAACTTCCAGCTATCTTGGTAAAAATCTGATACCCGGATTTCCGTCTCAGCAAATCGTTTTTTTTCCGCAAGGGATTGTGATGTCTTTCTATGGGATCGCGGGGTTATTCATTAGTTTCTATTTGTGGTGCACAATTTCATGGAATGTAGGTAGTGGTTATGACCGATTCGATAGAAAAGAAGGAATAATGTGTATTTTTCGTTGGGGATTCCCCGGAAAAAATCGTCGCATCTTCCTTCGCTTCTTTATGAAAGATATCCAATCAATCAGGATGGAGGTTAAAGAAGGTCTTTTTCCTCGTCGTATTCTTTATATGGAAATCAGAGGCCAAGGAACCATTCCTTTGACTCGTACTGATGAGAATTTGACTCCACGAGAAATTGAACAAAAAGCTGCCGAATTGGCCTATTTCTTGCGCGTACCAATTGAAGTCTTTTGAAATGAACCGAAGAATATTTTATACTCATAATGGAAGGAACTCGCTCATTTTTTCTTTACAAGTTTCTTCGGAATGTTCGTTCGAGCAAAAAAAAACATGTTAGATTCCATTTCCTCGTTCCGTTGGCGCAGCGGATCGCATAGAATGAAACAAAAGTAGGAGAACGTATATGGGACAACTCTAATAAACTATAATTAAGAAGAAAATTTTTTCTATATAAAAACCCATTTTGTACGCGTATGGGGTCCAATTTTCTTCTTTTATTTATACTAGTAAAAAAGTCTCAATATGAATTCATCAAATATCCGAATATTTCTTTTGTAATATGGAATTGATCTTTTTAGGCCCGAGATTTCGAATTTCTATTTTTTCTATATTCCTTCTGGATCTAATTCGCGCTTTTGCTTTAGAGAAATATCAGATAGAATTGACAAACGAAGCTATTCATTAACAATTCACAGATACAAAATGACAAAAAAGAAAGCATTTACTTCCCTCCCCTATCTTGCATCTATAGTATTTTTGCCCTGGTGGGTCTCTCTCTCATTTCAAAAGAGTCTGGAACCTTGGATTATTAATTGGTGGAATACTAGGAAATCTGAAACTTTTTTGAATGATATTCAAGAGAAAAATGTTCTAGAAAAATTCCTAGAATTAGAAGAACTATTCTTGTTGGACGAAATGATAAAAGAATACCCGGAGACACATATACAAAAGCTTAATATAGGAATACACAAGGAAACGATACAATTGGTCAAAACACACAATGAATATCATCTCGATATCATTTTGCATTTGTCGACAAATTTAATCTGTTTCACTATTCTAAGTGGTTATTTTATTCTAGGTAATGAAGAACTTGTCGTTCTTAATTCTTGGGTTCAGGAGTTCTTCTATAACTTAAGTGACACAATAAAAGCTTTTTTGATTCTTTTAGTTACTGATTTATGGATCGGATTTCACTCTACCCATGGTTGGGAACTAATGATTGCTTCGATCTACAATGATTTTGGATTAGTGCATAACGATCAAA